TGAAGAAGCAGGTGCATAACAGGGCTGCTAACTTTGTTATAAGGAGTTCGATCTCTTTTTTTTTATTGACATCAAAATTTGCTGATTAAGATTTTTTAGCATGTTGTTATTTATTCGTAAGAGTTTTATAAATTCGTAAGTAGTAAGAGTTAGTCTCTGTACCTTTTGCATTAGGGTCTATCAAGAATTAAATATATATTTTATTACCCCGATAGTAAAAAATTTATTAAATTGAGCTAATCTAATGTTGCAGAATTATATTAAACTTTTTAATAATTGGCTAGATACTATACTGCTTTTACAGGTATCTGGTTAGCTTAAAAATATATTTAGTATAGATTTTTTTCTTAAAATATTCACAATATCCTGGATAAGCAGGATGTGGGAATTTATTGAACTATTTTAACAAATTATATTAGTTAGGTAGACTTGACGTTAGTAATTGGTTAGTTTGTTATAAAAAATCTAATACTGGATTTTAAATTAATTTGTGGGTCATTGAGTGAATAGGCTTAAATTTTAACAATTATAATGATGATAAGAATTAGTAGAAAATAAATTTAAAATTATTATTTAATTAATAGGTTATAATAATTTAAATATTTGTTTATTTAATTTTTTTGTAATAAATTCGGCAAATTTACTTTCCGAATGTTTAACAAAAACATTTCTTTCTGAAATTAAGATAGGAGGTAGGCCCTGCCCAATGCTTTAAGGAGTTAATGGCTGCATAAATTTGAGTGTACTAAGGTAGCGCTATAATTTGCCTTTTAAATGGGGGATGGTATGAATGGGTTCACGCGAAAGTTGCTGTGTCACAAAAATTTTTTGAAATTAACTTTTAGGTGAAGAGGCCTGACTAAGTTTAAAGGACGACAAGACCCTAGAAGCTTTACTGAAAGTAATATATATACACAGTATATCACTCCAGTTTTGTTGGGGCAACATAGTTAGAAAGTATAACTTGCTTATACAAACTTACAGGTTAAAACCACTTAGGTGAATAAGATAAGCTACTCTAGGGATAACAGCGTTATTTTTTTTAATAGTACTTATTGTAAAAGAAGTTTGCGACCTCGATGTTGGACTAAGGTATCCTTAAGGAGCAGAAGTTTTAGAGGGTTGGACTGTTCGTCCATTAAAACCTTACATGATCTGAGTTCAGACCGGCGTGAGCTAGGTCAGTTTCTATCCTTACATACATAAATTTGATTAAGTTAGTACGAAAGGAATTTTTAATCTAAAATTATTTAAGACTATTTAATTTAATCAACAGCTTGAAGATTGGCCCAACCATCAGTGGGTTTGTGTGCGCGTTTGATCAATATTTGTTCTTGTTTTGAAAATAAGATTGGAGTGATTAGATACACTCATTGATTTTAAGTGAAAAGATAGTTAATTATAATATTGGTTTGTCATTCCAAAGTTAGCAAAGTGTTGCTTTTTTTCAGATCGATTAGGAAAACATTGTCCATGGTTAACTTGCATGTTGTCAGAGTTGTTTTAACTTCTTAATTGTTAGAAACACTCTTCTTTTTTGTTTCCTGTTTTGTATGCTGTTTTATGTTGAGGATCGGGGAGCCTTTGTTTATGGGCTTGGGTTTATTTGTTGTATCCCTTATTATTTCAATTTTGTTAGGGTTAGAGATAGGGAGTCTTGTGGGCTATTTCATTTTTTTAATTTATATCGGTGGATTAATAGTTTTGTTCGGATATGTGCTTAGAATTTTTCCAAACCAGCGTTTCGGGGCCCCGGTATTACTTGTTAAACTATTATTAGCAGTTTTATTGGGATTTGTTTTGGTTTCTCATAAAAATAAAAGAGATAATTTTTTGAGTTGGGGGGATTTTGGCTCGTGTGTAGGCAACAGGAATATATACCTGTTTGTTGCGTTTCTTCTTCTTTTTGTATTGTTGTTAGTTGTTGCTTTTTGTAAGAAGCGTCGTATACCCCTCCGTACGGTGTGGGGCTAATATAATTATGGGTGTTGTGTGGGGCTAATCCAGTTTCCTTGATGTGGAGAAGATCGAAATTTGTTTTCCAATGCTTGAGATGAGCCATAATTTATTTCATAATTCTTTCTTTATTTCTAATAATAGCCTTTTGCTTGTGAAAAGTTTAAGCCCGCGGATTGGGTTTAGCGGTTTTACAAGAGTTTCAAAGAAGGCAACCATAGGTGTTAAAAGATGAGACGGTTCTCCAGGGGTGCGTCGTGTTATTAGACGTTTTGAAGGCCCTTTAAGAGTTTTGGGGGGGTTTACTTTAATTTCTGGTTTGATTATAATAATCTCAACTGATAGGCACATTGCTTCATGGGTCGGGATAGAAGTAAATATGCTTGGGTTTATATGCCTTTTGAGTGTTAAATCCGTGTTAAACATGCGCGTATTGATTAATTATTTTGTTTTTCAGAGATTCGGCTCGACTATATATTTGTTTGGGTCAAGTGTTATTTTACACTGTGAAAGATTTAATATTGCTTTATTAGGATATTTTTTAATTCATTTAGGGCTTCTTTGTAAAGCCGGTCTTTTTCCTTTCTGGGTGTGGGTTCCCTCTGTAGTCAACTCTAGGGGCTGATTTGTTAGCTATCTACTATTAGGGATTCAAAAAGTTGGGCCTTTACTTTTGTTGGGTGTGTGGTCCCCTTGCAGAGAGTTTTTATATTTTGTAATTTTTGCTATAAGGGTTTTGGGCGGTTTAGGCGGGTCTATCCAGAATTCTTATCGTGATGTATTGGTGTATTCTTCTTTTGTCCATAGCGCGTGAATATTGGTATGCTTAATTGAATCTCAGAATTTACTTCTTTTTTATATTGGCGCTTATCTTGTACAATTAGGCTTAGTTATTTACTATTTGTGGCGCAGAAATGCAAGCTCTGTAAAGAGGGGGAAGTGATCACTTATAGTAGCAAGATGCTTAATAAGCTTGAGGGGGTTGCCCCCATTAGCCGGTTTTGTGGTAAAGATAACTGTTGTTTTTTGTGTTGGGGACAAATTAATTTTGTTATTTACACTAGCTGGCTCTATTACGGCTATATTTTATTATTTGAAAGCTGCAAATAGCTCTATTGTTAAGGATTACGGACTTTGCTTATTAAATGACGGGGGCATTTTGTGGGTTTTTCTTTCTTTTACTTTTGGTCTGTACGCTTGAATTTATTTATTGGGCTGCCTTCTTTTGTAAAATAATTTTCTGCGGCGTTTGTGAATTGGCAGGTTTAATTTTTCAGAGAAGTAATTTAACTAAAATATGAGGTTTCAAACTTTAATATGCATTAATCGCTGCCTTCTCTGATTTGGAAAAGATGTAGACATACTATAGTTTACTACGGCAGTTTGATTTTAACCTTGTACTACTATAGTAAAATGATTCCGTTTGCCCTCCAAGTGAAAGTTTCGGTATAAAACAGACCGATAGCAGCAATTAATTAGCTTTAACGAAATAATTTCGTTCTTCGATTTACAAGACCGATGTTTCTAAAAACTTTTAAAGCATTGCAGAAGGGCACTTTTGGTTTGTAAATTGAGAAAATTCTGCTGCTATAGTAAAATGATTACGTTTGCCCTCCAAGTGAAAGTTTCGGTATAAAACAGACCGATAGCAGCAATTAATTAGCTTTAACGAAATAATTTCGTTCTTCGATTTACAAGACCGATGTTTCTAAAAACTTTTAAAGCATTGCAGAAGGGCACTTTTGGTTTGTAAATTGAGAAAATTCTGCTGCTATAGTAAAATGATTACGTTTTGCCTTCCAAGTGAGAGTTTCGGTATAAAATAGACCGATAGCAGCAATTAATTTAGCTTTAACGAAATTATTTCGTTCTTCGATTTACAAGACCGATGCTTCTAAAAGCTTTTAAAGCATTGCAGAAATTAATTTTTGGTCCCTTACGTAAGCAGGATAGAGTAATAAAAATTTTAAATAATAGGTTGTATGATTTACCCGCGCCTGTCAATTTGAGGGTCTGATGGAATTTTGGGTCTTTGTTAGGTTTATGCCTGGTTATTCAAATTGTTACAGGTTTTATCTTAAGCCTCCATTATACGGCCCACACAAATATGTCGTTTGATGCACTTATTCATGTGATTCGGGATGTAAACAATGGTTGGCTAATTCGTGGTATACATGCTAATGGTGCATCTCTCTTTTTCGTTTGCGCTTACTTTCATATTGGCCGTGGTTTGTATTATGGATCTTACAAGTCCCGGATGGTATGAAATGTGGGGGTAATTTTGCTTTTCCTTCTCATGGCTACTGCTTTTTTAGGTTATGTTCTTCCTTGAGGGCAAATGTCTTATTGGGGGGCAACAGTTATTACAAAATTAGTAACTGCTGTGCCCTATGTCGGGGACATAATTTTGTATTGAATTTGGGGCGGTTATACAGTTTGTAACGCTACTTTGGTGCGATTTTATTCTTTTCATTTTATTCTCCCATTTATTATAGTTGTTTTTAGTGCTCTTCATTTATTTTACTTGCATGAAGAAGGGGCTAACAACCCGTTGGGGGTCAGTGCAGATGCGGTTTTGGTGCGATTTCATCCTTTTTACACATATAAGGATGCAGTAGGTTTCTTCATTTTATTTTTTGGCCTTTTTCTATTAGTTTGTTATTTTCCGGACCTTTTAGGAAATGTAAACAATTGGGTTCCTGCTGACCCAATAAAGACTCCCCTTCAAATTGAGCCAGAGTGATACTTTTTATTTGCTTATTCTATTCTTCGTTCAATTCCCAATAAAGTTGGCGGGGCTGCTGCCTTGGTGGTATCAGTTTTAATCTTATTCCTTATTCCTAGGTTGCATACAGGCCAATTTCGTTCTAACAGGTTCTACCCTTTAGGTCAACTCTTCTTTTGGGCTTTAGTCTCAGCTTGAGTGGGCTTAACGTGAATCGGGGCTTGTCCGGTGCAGCACCCCTATGACTCTTTGGGCTGCTGTTTTACTTTCTTTTATTTCTTTTTTATTATATTGATGCCTATAAGTCAAGGTGTGTGGGACTGGCTAATTAAGTAGGCTTATATTGGGTTTACTTAATAGTAAGGCCTTATGTATTTAATTGTTTAAAATTAGTGGCTATACTGGAGGTTTTATTCAGTATAAGGCGGAGCAGAATCTATTTCTTTAATATTCTGTTTCAATGCTATATAACGTGCAGCATATTAATAAAACTAATGCTACTTTTTAGTTTCTTCATTTTTATTTTTGGTGTAGTCTTGATGTGCGTGCGCAGAATACATTTGATTACGATTTTCTTAGGGATGGAGTTTAGAGCACTTGGCCTTTTTTCAATCATTGGGTCTTTATCGGCGTACAATAGTCTGTTTATTCTATTACTTGTAATTTGTACTAGGGTGTCTGAAGCAGCCATTATGCTGTCTTTGATGGTTATAATGACTCGTTTGTACGGAAATGATCGATGTTTGAGTTTGATGACTGATAAAAGTTAGGTATAGTACTTTAAAATAAAAAGGATTGATTTGCATTTAGTTATTGGGTTGTACCCCTATACTTTGCTTTAAGTTAGTTTATTAAAACGTTAGCTTGTGGTGCTAAAGATGCCTTTCTTGGCACTTTGAAAAGAATGAAGGATAGCCTCTATATGATTTTGAAGTATATTCTTTTGGGGATATTCTTTATTTTTGTCTTATTTTTAGTAGACTCAACTGATATAGAGCCTTATTTTCAGGCATTCTATGATAAGCATGGTCTTGAAGTGCCTCCCATTTTTTTTAAAGTTACACATAAATTTGGGCAGATTTTGGGTGGTTTACTTTTGTTTTTAAAAGACCACAAGCAGACAGGCTTTGATAGGATGGTTATGCTTATTTGCCTTGTAGGTGGGTTTGTTATTGACTGTTTATTTAAAGAACCAACCGCCGGATATGTTTTGCTTGGTTTTTTCGTAGCGTTAACTATTTGGATTTGTTATTATTTTTGGTAGATGTCGGCAAGTTTTACCTTGTTGTTAATAAAATATTTTATTTTTACCTGAGTTAGAAAAATATCTTTTTCATTTTGTTTAATATTAATTATAACTTGCAGGGTGTAAGTTTTTTCCGCTTAGCCTTAATAGTAAAGGTTAGATGCGCGTAGGGTTTAGTAGCATATGCATAATAGTGTTAGGTCTTATGTTTAGTTGGGTTTAGTTTATAAAACATTAGTATACACTACTAGAGATGTCTTTTTGACACCTAAAGATGAACTTTAAAGTTAATGAAGTTTTAGGTTGTATTTTTATGATTTTAGGGTGGGGTGTAATAAGTATAGTTCCCTTTTTTAGTTCTTTAGTTCTTGTTGACTATAGAATTTGATTATCTAGAAATTTGTCGGTAAATTTAACATTACTGTTAGATCAAGTCAGAGGGTTGTTTATAGCTACCATTTTTTTGATTTCGGGGTCTGTTTTAATTTACTGCTCTTGGTATATGGTTGACGAAATTTATTTTTTGCGTTTTATCTATCTTGTTGTATTTTTCGTTTTATCTATGATATCCTTAATTATAATTCCTAGTTTAATTGCTCTTCTGCTGGGATGAGACGGACTTGGTATTACCTCTTTTTTATTGGTGGTTTATTACCAAAATAATAAGTCTTTGGGGGCAGGCATAGTCACAGCTTTGACTAATCGAGTTGGAGATTCAATCCTTTTATGTGTTATTGGCGTATTTGCTAGGGAGGGAGGATGAATATTATTTGAGTTTTTACCTAGCATAAGGTATTTTTGAGTCCCTTTTCTTTTAGTAATAGCTGCTATCACTAAAAGAGCCCAAGTGCCCTATTCGGCGTGGTTGCCTGCTGCAATAGCTGCCCCCACCCCTGTTTCTGCATTAGTTCATTCCTCTACTTTGGTCACAGCTGGGGTTTACCTTTTGATTCGTTCTTATCCCCTTCTTTCTCAAAGAGACTTTTCTTTAAGGGTGTTAAAGTGTCTTAGACTTCTCACCTTACTAATGGCTGGGAGGGTGGCCCTTGTTGAGGTGGATTTAAAAAAGATTGTAGCATTATCTACTCTAAGCCAGTTGAGAATAATATTATTCGCTATCTCAATTTGTCTACCAAAAGTGGCTTTTTTTCATCTTATTACTCATGCTATATTTAAATCTCTTTTGTTTTTAAGTGCCGGGGTTGTGATTCACAGAAGGCTAAAATGGCAGGATATTCGCTTTTTAGGTAAAAACTGAGCTCGTTTGCCCGTTAGAATGAGTTGTATCACTGCCGCGAGTCTTTCCTTATGCGGTATGCCCTTTTTGAGGGGGTTCTATTCAAAAGACTTGATTATTGAAATAAGATTTCAAGGTGGGGACAGGTTGGTTATTTATTTTATACTAATTGTTGGAACTTTATTTACCTCTTGGTACTCTCTTCGTCTTATATTTAACCTGTTTTTGAGCACAAACAAGAGTGTTAGTCCTGTGATCCACGCAGAAGAAGCCAGGAGTGTTAAATTTGCTTACAGGGGCTTATTGATTAGCTCTGTGATTATAGGGTTTTTATTAGTTAACTTAGTCTCAGACCTTGATTTCACGGCTATGGTGAGTAATGCGGAAAAGTTTGTTGTAATATTACTAGTGGTGCTAGCTATCAGTATCATTGAGGTTTTTGCAGGACGAACAGGGAAAACCAAATTTCTTGCGGGTATCTATGGTTATTTGGCTAGTATATGGCATTTTAAACCCCTGTTAGCACAATTTAGCCCTAGTGCGGGTTTAAAGCTAGCAAGTCTTATTACAGTTAGAACGGAGAAAGGGTGGTTAGAAAAAGTTGGGCCCCAAGGGGCGTTTGGAATAGTCCAAACGTTGGGTTTTATTAATCAAAAAATTCAGTCTTACCACTTTTTAAAATTTGTGTTGGGACTTCTCTTTAGGTTATTTATTGTAATTATTTTGGGGGGTTTCTTGTAAGCATTCTTACCATGATTCTAGCTATTAATGCCATTATGAGGTAGTTTTAGGTTTCAAGATTGTTATTATCATATTGGGGAGTATCTTGGTTTGTTTCATGAGGGTGTGATGTGCCTTATGATTTTTATTTTGTCTGTTGTGTTGTATGGAGTAGGTTGGGTTTTCACCTCGGGAAGAAGGTTTCGCTATTTACGTGAGGCACAAGCAGTAGAGACAGCATGAACTATTATCCCTAGGGTGTGTTTAGTCTGTGTGGCCATCCCTTCCATACACTTACTGTATGTAATAGATGAAATTGGTAGCCCTAAATTCTGTTTTAAAGCAATTGGTCATCAGTGATTTTGGTCTTATGAATTTATGGGAGATCAAGAGGACGTACTAGGATTTGATTCTTTTATGGAGCGGGAAATAGGTAGCGGTTATCGATTATTGGATGTAGACCAACGGATGGTTGCGCCAGCTAATACCGGAATTCGGTGCATGGTAAGAAGGGCGGATGTTATTCATTCCTTTGCCCTCCCTGGCTGCATATTAAAAGTAGACGCGATTCCAGGCCGTGTCAACGAAGTTCCTATGACTGTAAACATGTGTGGAGTTCTTTATGGCCAGTGCTCTGAGATCTGTGGCGCAAATCATAGGTTTATGCCCATTGTGATTGAGTTTATCCATCCGCGAGTGTATAATTTATGGCACTGGGCTGCTGTGGAATCTTTTGATATCAAAGTTTTATAGTATTGTTAGAAAATACGTCTGATAGAGCTAGCAAGTAAATCTACACTTCTTTAATAAAAATTAATAATGCAAGTTATCAGCTTTATTTTACCAGGAGTTTTTGGTTTATTAGCAGTAGGATGATTTACATTGGTCGAGCGTAAGGTGCTGGGTTATATTATGACTCGTAAAGGCCCCAATAAAGTGGGATTTTTAGGGCTAATACAACCAATAAGTGATGGGGCTAAACTATTTTCTAAAGAAATGCTTGTGCCGATATATAGGAATTTTGTCCCATTCCTGGTGTGCCCTGTGGTGACGTTTTTTATTGCCTTGTTGCTGTGATTGCTATATCCATTTCACTCTTCAGAGGGTGTATTTATGTGTGGGGTACTATTCTATCTGGCAAATTCTGGAACTACTGTTTATGGGGTGATGGTGGCAGGGTGATCATCAAATTCAAAATATGCCCTTTTAGGTACCATGCGGGCTATGGCACAAAGTATTTCATACGAAGTGAGAATAGCATTAGTGCTATTAAGATGTGTTTTCATGTCAGGGTCAATGCATCTTCAATCCTTGAAGTTGTGGCAGGAGAAGTCATTATTTATTATGGGTGTGGCAATTTTACCCTTTTTTGTGGTGTGATTAATTTCTATGTTAGCAGAAACTAATCGTGCACCATTTGATTTTGTAGAGGGCGAATCAGAGCTGGTCTCAGGTTTTAACGTGGAGTACAGTAGTGGGGGTTTTGCCCTTATCTACATAGCAGAGTACTCTAATATGTTGTTTAACAGCTTGTTCACATGTGTGATATTTTTGGGTACAAGGGACGCAATAATGGTCGGGCAGGCCTGACTTTTTCTTTTTTTTTTCTTGTGGGCTCGTGGGACTTTTCCTCGTTTTCGATATGATATATTAATAGGGTTGGCTTGAAAGACTTTTTTATGTATTGTTTTGGGGTTGAGTTTATTTACTACTATAATAATTTATACTTTGGCTTAGGCGTGCGTTGGCTATGTTCTACAAACCATAAAGATATTGGAACTTTATATATTTTATTAGGCTTATGATCGGGAATAATTGGTACAAGTTTGAGGATGTTGATTCGTATTGAGTTAGCTCGTCCTGGGAGCTTTTTAGGTGATGATCAGCTTTATAATGTTATTGTAACTGCCCATGCACTGGTTATAATTTTCTTTATAGTAATGCCTTTGATGGTGGGTGGTTTTGGAAATTGGCTACTTCCTTTAATGATAGGTTCAATTGACATAATTTTTCCTCGTTTAAATAATCTAAGGTTTTGGTTTTTGCCCGCATCTCTTTTTACTCTTTTGTTGTCTACATTTATTGAGAGAGGCGCTGGGACTGGTTGAACCTTGTACCCTCCTTTATCTTCTTACACTGGTCATAGGGGCCCAGCCGTGGACATGTCTTTATTTTCTTTACATTTAGCAGGTGCTTCTTCTATTGGTGGTTCAATTAATTTTTTGACAAGGATGAAGAATATGTCTGTTGAAAGAATGCGAGGGGAGCGGATAGTTTTATTTGTTTGATCTATGGCTGTGACAGCAGTTTTATTATTAGTTTCTTTGCCTGTATTAGCAGGAGGAATTACCATGTTGATTTTTGACCGTCATTTCAATACTTCTTTTTATGACCCTAGAGGTGGTGGAGACCCAGTTTTATACCAGCATTTGTTTTGGTTTTTCGGGCATCCAGAAGTTTATGTTCTTATTTTACCAGGGTTTGGAATAGTATCTCATGTGGTTGCTCATTGTGCAGGAAAGGATGAAGTGTTTGGTGTGTTAGGAATAGTTTATGCTATGGTTTGTATTGGTGTTCTGGGTTTTATTGTTTGAGGGCATCATATATTTACTGTAGGGATAGATGTAGACTCTCGAGCTTATTTTACCTCAGCTACAATAATTATTGCTGTTCCAACTGGAGTCAAAGTGTTTAGTTGACTAGCTACTTTAAACGGTGGAAATTTATTGCATGAGCCAGCACTTTATTGGGCGGTTGGTTTCATCTTCCTTTTTACTGTCGGAGGTCTTACTGGTATTATGTTATCAAATTCTTCTCTTGATGTGGCGTTGCATGATACTTATTATGTTACTGCTCATTTTCATTATGTTCTTTCTATAGGGGCAGTATTTGCTCTATTTTGTGGCTTCTTTCATTGATTTCCTCTATTCTATGGGTACTGTTACCATGAACGTTGAAGTAAGGCTCATTTTTTTATTATGTTCATTGGTGTAAATATTACTTTTTTTCCTCAACACTTTTTAGGTCTAAGTGGAATGCCTCGCCGTTACTCTGATTATCCAGATTGTTTTATAAAATGGCATGTAGTGTCATCTTTAGGGTCATGGTTGAGATTTGTTAGTGTTTTATACTTTCTTTTTATTGTGTGGGAAGCTTTGGTAAGACAACGAGGTGTTGTGTGCAAAAGAAATCGACCTGGGGCTATTGAATGAAGGTGAGAATGGTGTTGTCCTTTGTCATTCCATAATCAGGACGAGCCTGTGGTAGTTTTAAAGTCTTTAAAGCCTGGTCTTGTTTTAAATTAGTGAAATATAATTAATTTTGTTTTAACTCGTTAAATGTGTTTAGTTTAGGTACAGTTTGTATGCAGATAATATAAAATTGTAATAATTAGGTTTTTACTTGAGTAGAAACATTTTGCTTAGTTGGTATGTGGATAACTTTCTGTTATTTGGTGTTTTTTCTGATTTCTAAGCCCCACAAAAAGTTTTACTTTTAGTGGTATAATTTTAATGGATTGTATTATATAAAATTAATGGATATATAAACATAGGGTGTATTAGTAATAATAATAATGAGATAAACACAGAATAGAAAAAATAACTATAAATAGTGTGATAAATAAGTAAATTAATTTCATAAATTAATAAGTAAAATTCATAAATAGAGGGATAGATGGAGAAATAAGTAAAAAAAGCAGAAAAGCAGCCGAGAAAGAAGGAGTAATGATTCTACTATGTTAGTTTTGTTACATTAATGCAATGGGATTAGAGTTTTATTATATTAATAGTGGTTCTGGCTGTTATAAATTTTGATGATGTTTTTAAAATTATTGATTTGGCAAAACAGAAATAGATTTTAGGTTGTTTTGGAAGATTCCTTATTCAGCCAAAAAAAGAAAGAAAGATGGGAACATTTGGAAATCTTTTTGTTCGTAATTTCTCTGCCAGGCAATAGATTTTTCGTTAAATATGAGAGGGTATGTCTCTCCTAATATATACAACCCCTACTAAAAAAGCAACTAATACAAAAAAAAAAAAAAAAAACTATCTAAAATTAGCACGTATGTATTAATTAAATTCAGGTAATACGGGGATAAAGTTAAAGTTGTTTTTAAAAAAAAAAAAAATAACTAAAAAAAATCTATTTTTATTGAAAAAAAAAAAAGCGAAAAAAAAGCGAAAAAAACGGTCAACATATGCCTGCTAAAAGTTGGATAAAGTGTAATTTCTTTGTTAGGGGCCCCTTAATTAGCTAAGGATGTAGTTTATGGATGCCATCGCTTTGATTTCCGCTTGTTTAGGGGTAGTTTAAAATATCAGAATGGTGGTTTTGGGAGTCATTGGCGCACAGGGGTGCTCCCTAAAGCTTATATGGTGTAGTCCGCACATAAGGTTTTCATTCTTAAGGGGGATTTATTTTCTATAAGCTTAGTCCGATAGTTAAAGATGATAACTGTAAATTGCAAATTTACCATTACGCCAAGTGTGTTCGGGCATAGTGAGTCTATTTCTATCTGTATCTGTCCTTTGGTTGGTTGCTGCGGTGATGATGGGTGTTTGTCTTATGTTGTCTATGACGGGGCAGTGGAGCCGTGAAAAGGTTTCCCCTTATGAATGCGGGTTTGATCCAATTCTTAGGGCCCGTAGGAGGTTTTCTTTGCGCTTTTTTTTGCTTGGCGTTTTGTTTTTAGTGTTTGATGTGGAAGTGGTTATGATTGTCCCACTTTTGTTTGTATTGTACGGAGGGGTGGAGGTAGTGGGCCTTGTGTGTTTAGTGGGGTTTTTACATGTTCTTACTATTGGGTGCCTCTATGAGCGCCGCGATGGGTCGATGGATTGGATTAGTGAGCTATAAATTTGTGTTTTAGATTTACTAGTTTTATTCTTGATGCCAGTGATGAGGTGGCAGACTAATGCGGTAAGTTTAAGCCTTATTTATGAAGATTTTTACTTCCCTTGTTTTGTTAATCAAGTTAGCAAATATTTGCGATAAACTTGAAGTTTATAGATGAAGGCTTATTTTTCTGATTAGTGCCAATAATAGTTCCACAGTTTTTAGTTTTAGCTTGTTTTGTTGTAGTAACGTGTTTGTTTTTGTTATGCGGTGGTTTATTTATGCGTGGAGTAAGAGGTTGTGAGTTAATTATAAGTAACTTATTTTAATGTAATTAGCTGGTTTGCTCTGTTGGGTGGCTGACAGAAGATTAATGTGTTTAGGTTAGGTCTAAGAAATGGGCTGTTGTAGCTCGCTACCTTTTAATAAATTAAAGCTTTGTTGAAGCGTTGAGCTTTTAACTCAACGAAACCTTTTTGGTTAATTTAAAGCAAGAAATTGTTTGTGTTATTTAGATAATGTATTTTATCATGGTATTAGATTTATCCCAAAGCTTGAATACATAGTACTTATTGGGTTAAGAGAAAATAGGGCCAAGTGGGCTTTTCTGCTTTTCCCGTCAGCTAGAATGGTTTTTTCGACGTTAGTATAAATTATTAGGCAACACAAGAAATTGTGGCCTAGAAGCTTTGGGTGAGAGTGGCTAAAATGAATGCCAGCAGCCGCGGTTAGATTCATGCTTTGTTAAATCTTGACGGTTTTATTAGATGCATTTAATAAATAGCTTTAGTCGGTACGGAATAGGGGTACAATCTTTTTTCTGACCGCTTGGATCAAAAAAAGTTGTGATGTTTCTTATGAAAGTATGCTTAAAAACCGGGATTTGATACCCCGTTATTCATAAGGTAAAATAAGATTACCAGATGACTAAAAGTTGGTTCTTCAAAGTTAAATGAATAGGCGGCCTCCAACAAACATACAGGGGAATCTGGGAGTTAAAAGATGGTCCGCTTACATTTGTTCTATTTCTTATTTTTGCATATGTATGGTTGTTTATGAATCAATACGCGCAAGATATTGGTGTAATTCTCATAACTTAGAGTAGTGAGAAATAATTCAGATTAACATGTAGCTATGAAAAAGCCATCCTGGATGACAATTGGGAAATCATTTATACGCTGAATAAAGTGTGAATCGTCGGCCAAGAGAGTTGAAAATTTTTCTTGAAAGAAGGACTTGTGAGTAAGTTTATTAAATAATAGTAAGCTGAAAAGGATACTGGAGGAGTACTAATCGCCCGTCGCTCACGGAGAAATCTGAGATAAGTCGTAACAAGGTAACGGTACCGGAAGGTGCCGTTAATTAGCTAATAACATATAAAGTAGTATTTAAGTACGATGGGTTTTGATTCCATAGGAGCAAAGTAAGTGGTGCCTTTATATTTATCTTTAGCCGCAAAATGGCTGAAACTTGTAGGCGGTTGGTTGTAAACCTTCTTATGGGACCTCTCTTTTGTGACTTTTGTGCTATTTGATTTGCTATCTGGTTTTGATTCTTATAATATAGGAAGTTGGTCATCTTTTCCTTTACGTTTAAGTTTCTTATTTGTTTTGATTTTGGTTAGTACTTTGTTTTACTCTACTTCTAGGTTACTTGATGAGATTTATGCCAAAGGGGCAGCTGTTAGTTGGAGTGTGTTTAAAACTTCAAACGGTATGAATTTATCAGGATTTCCACTAGTTGTTTCTTCTCTTTTCATTTTTCTAATGAGGGTAAATATAATGGGTTTGGTGCCTTTTTCTTTTAGTGTGACGTCCCATTTAAGTTTGGGCCCAAACTTAGCCTTTTTAATGTGGGGTTCTTTATGAGTCTCAGGCCATCGAGTTAGGCCCAACCAAAATTTAACTAGCTTGGTGCCAAGGTTTGCACCAATGTTTTTAGTTCCTTTTTTGCTATTAGTTGAAATTGTTACTATTAGTTCTCGCCCGATTACTCTCGGTTTTCGATTAATAATTAATATTATCGCGGGGCATTTAATCTTGTCTATGGGGACAAATGTCAATAGGCTTATTTCTTTAAAGGGCGTGCTATTAAATTTAAGTGGTCCTTTTTATGGGGCAGTTTACTTTTCTTTATTCGCATGGATAGGGTTGATAGCGGCGGAATTAGCGGTAGGTCTAATTCAAGCTTTCATTTTTTGCTCTTTATTGAGTCTTTACACAAATGACCACGCCAATTAAAACAGGCGTGGTCAATTTTTTTCCCGGTCTTTAGTTAATTTTCGCGTGGCTATTTTTTTATGGTTTTTAGTCAATTTTGGCGTGCTGATTTCGGCTCAGCGAGGATGGTGGTAGAACCATAAAAGCTTTGTAAAGTAAACTAATTTAAGTTGTCGGGCTCATGCCCCGAATATGTCTTTTGATCTTTATAAGATAAAATAGAATAATTAAGTTCATTTCGTTTACACTGAAAGGGTCAATATATAATTGTTTTGTTGAGTGGTTATTGGTCTTGTTATATGTATACTTTTTTTGGGTCTGTTAGGTAGATTAGAGCTATCGATTGCTGGTTTGTCTTTACTAGGCGCAATAACGATATCTTTATTTTTATGCGCTCAATTCTCTGAGTTAACTGGGTTTTTTAATTTGGATTTTTCAGGGCAGGCCTTAGTAGTTCTCAGAATTTATATTAGATTTTTAATGGTGCTGGGCAGGGCCGTGGTTTCCCGTTTTAGGGCGTTTAATAGGCTCATTACTTGTATTGGTGTCTTGTTAGTTTGTGCTTTTAGTGTAAGGGCCACTTTCTTCTTCTTCGTTTTTTTTGAGGGGGTTTTGTTTCCTACTTTACTGTTGATTGTAGGATGGGGTTACCAGCCTGAGCGGCTACAAGCAGTTGTTTATATAGTTATTTATACTGTTATAGGGTCCCTCCCCCTTTTGTACGGGCTTGGGAAGTTGTACTTTAATTATGGGAGTGACAATTTATTCAGGTTGGAGTATTTTTTGGATAAAAGCATTTTGAGGTTTAGTTGGCTTTATTTGTTGGCTTTTTTAGTTAAGCTTCCAGTTTTTCCTTTGCATTTGTGATTGCCTAAGGCTCATGTAGAGGCTCCAGTTGCTGGTTCTATAATTTTAGCAGGCCTTTTGCTTAAATTAGGGGGTTACGGGATTATCCGTTTAAGAGGCCTTCTTGTTATTAAAAGAATCAGAATAACCACTATACTGGTAGTAATAGTTAGGCTTTTTGGAGGGGTTCTTACAAGTATGGTTTGTTTACGCCAGACAGATTTTAAATCCTTAGTGGCTTATTCTTCTGTTGGACACATAAGTTTCGTTTTAGTTGGTTTATTGAGTAACACTTTATGGGGTTTTATAGGAGCGATGCTAGTTATAATCGGGCATGGATTATGCTCTTCTGGTTTATTTTCTTTGGTTAATATTTTTTATCTTAGAAGTCGTTCTCGTTTGTTGGCAATAAATAAGGGATTTTTAATACTTAGCCCTTGTGTAGCTTTGTTGTGCTTTTTGTTGAGGGTTAGAAATATAGCCAGCCCGCCCAGCTTGAACCTATTTGGAGAACTTTTTATTTATATAGCAGGCGCTTCTATAAATATACTGTTTTTTCCTTTATTAATACTGTTGAGGTTCTTGAGTGCTTGCTATAGGCTTTATATTTATATTAGCTCCCAACATGGTAAGTGTATAAATAGGCTAGATTCACGAACAAATTTTTCAATAACAGATATTTCGGTGTTGACTTTTCACTGAATGCCTTTAAATTTTTTGTTTGTAGTTATTCCATAGGCTAGGTAGTTTAGTTATTTAAAACTTTTGACTGTTGATTAAATAAAGGGCTGTTGCCCCCTAGTTAAAAATGCCACGTAATGCTTTTTATTTGGTTGGGCCAAGTCCGTGGCCTGTTTTTACTTCTATAGGAGCTTTTTGTATGGCAGTAGGTTTTGTTTCTTGGTTCCATAAGCATGGCTATGCCCTTTTATTAATTGGTGTAGTTGTGTTAATTCTCTCTTTAAGACAATGGTGACGTGATGTTATGCGTGAAGGTGATTTAGGTTTCCACACTTCATACGTTGTTAAGGGGTTGCGGGACGGATTTATTCTTTTTTTGGTTTCAGAGATTATATTTTTCTTTTCTCTATTTTGAGCTTTCTTTCATATAAGCTTAGCTCCTGATATTTCAATGGGATGTATGTGACCTCCTAAGGGTTTGGAAACCTTAGATCCTATAAAAGTTCCATTATGTGGAACAACTGTATTAGTTGGTTCTGGTGCATCTCTTATGTATTCCCATGCTGCGATTCGTGCTGGTTTGAATACTCATGCAGTTTTAGGAACTTTTTACACTATTGCGTTAGGCTTGGTTTTTACACGATTACAAGGATACGAATACTATTGAGCTAGGTTTACTATTGCTGACAGTGTTTATGGGAGTTTGTTTTATATTATGACTGGGTTTCATGGTCTTCATGTTATGTTCGGGACAGGGTTTTTACTTGTAAGCTTAGTTCGTTTAATGCGTAATCGGTTTACTCCACGCAACCATTTTGGGTTTATGGTGTGTTCTTGATATTGACATTTTGTTGATGTTGTTTGAATTGGTTTGTATTTAGTTGTTTATTGCTGGGGTAGTTAATACTAGTAGCTTAATTTAAAGCTCTCTGCTGAAAATGGAGGAGATGATGTACCTATCCAGTGTTA